TTACATAAAGATTCGGAAAATACTGGATCTCCACCAACACAAGCAAATTGTCTATAAAACTCCAAAATGGCATTTTCTTTTGACCCTATTTTTTTTTTATCCTTGTCATTTAGGAAAGACACGAAAATTTCAGGATAACAAACATTCTCTAGAATTTCGCTTAAATTCGAACCCATAGCTGATGATAGAACTAGAATAGATATTTTCTGTTTCCTACTCACACGAGCCCATATCCTTGCTTTTCTATCAATCTCTAATTCTAATCTCCCCCCCCAATCTGATATTATGGTGCCCGTATACACCGAAATTCCGTTAAGGTCCAATTCTGAACGATAATAGATACCGGGACTTTGCAATATTTGATTGATTACAATTCGGTATATTCCATTTACTATAGAAGTTCCCAGAGAATTCATTAAAGGAATATTTCCAACAAAAATAGTTTGTTCTTGTATGTCCCTACAACTTTTCCAAATTAATCCCGCGGATACATATAATTCAGCAGAATATGTAAGCGATTCATATACAGCATCTTTTTCGTTTATCAAGGGTTCTAATAATTGATATGTTTCAACAAATAATTGAAATTCAATTTCTTGATCTGTATCCTCAATTTTTGGAAATTGGAAAAGCCCCTCTGTTAAGCCCTGATCAATGAATCTACAAAACCCTTCAAATTGTATCTGATTCAATCCAGGTAGTGTAGACATTCCTTCATTTTCATTTCCAAGCATTTTTAACTTCCCCGTGAATTTTATAGAAAAATATTCCACGATTTGCTGTCATTCTTCATCAAATCACATGAATCAATTTAGTAATAATGGAATTTCTGTTCTTTTTACTGAATTACATGAAATTTTACCTAACTCCGTGTATGAAATACTTATGAAATACTTATTAGTGTATCAAATACTTATTATGAAAAGAGGAATAAATAAAATAGAATTTTACACTCAACTTCGAAGGAAGGAAGTTGTAACAAAACAAACAGATAGAATCGAAATTCGAATCTAAAAAAGGAAATGAATGGAAAAATTCGACCTGGATTTCAAGGTTTTTTTAAGGAATATAAAAAAAATGCATTCCATTTCTATCATTATTATGATATTACATATTCCAATTCAATTGGATACCCGAAAAAAATGAATTCGGGATTTGTTCTGTTCAATGAGATAAGGATCTAATAATTCGAAACAATATAGAATTCATTTTTTTTAACTTAACCTTTTTTTTATTGTTCAAAAAAGAATTCGAAAAAGGAGAGAAACATTTTTAACTTTTTTTGGAGAATACGATTAGAGTGTGTAATAAGACTTGTATATATTAATATAGATCGAATTCCAGCTATAGTTAGCTATGTATATCTATATATATATAGATAGATAGAATAGATAGATCTGTGTCTAACTTTATTGCAGTCATATCCGTTCGGGACAACACATAACACGTCGTGTTAATTTTGTATTTGATATTAAATAGATTGAATAGACAAATTGAAAAAAGGGGTGGGAGAAGCGCCAGAATTTTTTTTTTTGAGAATTACGTATCCGTATAGTACAGGTATTATATATATGGATAAGATACCCGATTAGATAATACCTGTGTAACAATTCCAATTTATGTTCTAGGGTTTACATATACTGACAGTTGCTGTTATAATTAGAATGAAGAAACTTTTTTCAATAAAAAAAAAGAAAGAAATATTGGTTGGTTATGTATCAAATTTTTTTCTTATTTCACTAAATATCTCATTAAGAAAAAAACATTTGCTATTCAAATATTCAAGAATCATTCATAAATTAATAGTTAACGGTTGCAATTTGTCCCGATATTTTTTTCTTTTGTAACATAAGGTGTAAGCTTGTTTTTTATTTCAAAAGAAAAAGGGGATATTTTCATCTACTTCATATATCTATACTGGCGGCATGGCCGAGTGGTAAGGCGGGGGACTGCAAATCCTTTTTCCCCAGTTCAAATCCGGGTGTCGCCTGATCGACAAGAGATTTGAAATATTGGATTACGTTTTTTTATAGAAAACTTTTTTTCCAACAGAAGCAATCGAGAGAAAAGGATTCTTGAGACTTGGTAATCTGTCTTGATTCTTTTTTTTTTATTTACTTAATGAAATAGGGGATAAAAGATAAGTTTTATTATTCCTACCTGTTAGTAACATTTATTTCCTTAAAACTTCCTTGGAAGTTTTCATATATTTTGTTTATACTTAATGTTTTCTGATTTTACTAAAAATAATATAAAAGAACTTTTTTTTTTAGATGTTCTAATAGAGTGGATTCTTGTTTTTCGTCAATGGTGTTAGCCCAGAATCCTTTTTTGACTCTGTACCAACAATTCCACTATTATTATAGTAATAGTATTTTTAGTGAATAATCCAAAAGAAAAATAATACAAAAAAAAAAAATTTGGAACAATAAATAAAAAAAAATTCCTTCATATTAATAGAGATAGGAGAGAAAATTTACATGGATATAGTAAGTCTTGCTTGGGCTGCTTTAATGGTAGTTTTTTCTTTTTCCCTTTCCCTCGTGGTATGGGGAAGAAGTGGACTATAAGGGTACTAATAATGAAATTAAGGGATCTAAAGTACCCATTTTGTTTTCTAGCTGGGTTTAAAAATTTTTGAACTGTTGAATTTTAGTATTTATACTAATTAATTGAATTCAAATAAAAAATATATCGGCATTTCAGAGTTGTATTATATTCTAGTAGTGTAATGTATTCTATGTATAATGTATAACATAGAAATCAAAAATACTCTTTCAATCAAACAAATATTTGAATAATTCCCATATTCGTATTTTGAGAAAATTAAGGGAATCCATAATAATAGGAAATTGACTCCTTGAATTCTTCATAAAATTTCAATTTCGATGAACTTACTCTTACCCAGGTTATATATATTTATATATATGGAAAATAAGGTACCGTGTAACCCCCATTCTTACTTTACCGCCTTCTTTTTTTAATAAAATACCGGGACTGTAAAAATAATCCGAAATCTAAAAATTTAAAATCGGAAGAATAAGAGTTGTTTTTAAATTATTTCAGATTTATTGGAATCAATACAAATCCAATACATGAAACAAAGAAAAAAATTTTGGGCGAAATTCTATAAAATCCGGATAGTAGAAATTAAATCTATTTCTACTATCCGGATTTTATAGAATTTCGCTAATTGTAGTCCGATCCTTTTTTAAGACTAAAACCCCAAATTGAAAACCTTGTTCATTTTTTTATTCAATCATTAATTACATTACATTAATAAAAATGAAAAAATCATTTTTAAGCGAAATTAGTCACTTTTACTTACCGTTTTTACGTAAATTATAAGTAAAAAGGCAGTAGGAACTAGAATAAACAGTGCAGTAGCAATAAATGCGAGAATATTTACTTCCATAATCTCTATTATGTTTTATTTCTCTTAAATTTCCAATACAAAAATTCGGGATTTAATCCCATAGAGATGATAAGTCTTTCATCGATAAATTCAACAATGGTATAAATTTTATTTCGATAATATCCAATCGGATCAATATCACGAATAACAATATCTGAGCTATCAAATCGACTCATCGTCGAGAATTAAATAGTATAACATAAGAAGATCTTTTATCCATACCAAAAAAAAAAAATTATTTTTGATGGAATTCCAAATTTCTTTTCCTTCGTTTTCTTTTTTCGTCGAAACATTTATCTTAAACGAAAAAAGCAGGAGGAATCTTTATTATGAATAAGATTTTGTTTTTTATTTTTCTTTCCTTTCACACAAAAAATGAATGGATGTCTTTTTATTGGATTTTATTAATATCAATCAATCAATGAAATAATACATTTATTTCATTGATACATAAATGGACTCACCAATTCAAATATTTCATCGAATCTAAATGGATTCAATTTGTCCTGTCCCTAAACCAAATTCTCATTTTGTTCAAAAACTTTTTTCAAAAACTTGTTGATCGCTATCCTTCTTACCCGATTTCCAGATTGATTCTCGTTTTTTTATTTCCCGTCTTGTCTTAGTATGAGATAAATATACCTATCGAATAATGACAGTGAAAGAAATGAAGTTTGAATCTTCCGTTCTTTCCAACAAATCCATCATTCCCGCAAAGTATTTTATCTTTATTTTACTTTCTTTCGCATTCCATATATATAGTTTTTTATTAATTATTAACTATTAATTATTAACGACTGGAATAAAAAGAAACAATTTCAAGATCTAAATGATGAATCAAAAAAAATTATTTTGACCCAATCATATTAGTCCATTATATTGACAATTTTAAAAAACTGTTCATACTATGAACGTAGTATAATGGCGGTCGGGCAAGTATGCCCCCATCGTCTAGTGGTTCAGGACATCTCTCTTTCAAGGAGGCAGCGGGGATTCGACTTCCCCTGGGGGTAGGGTGCTACGAAAGGAAGTTGATCATTAATTTTCAATAAAAATGGAAATGGATTCTTCCTGTTCCTGGGTCGATGCCCGAGCGGTTAATGGGGACGGACTGTAAATTCGTTGGCAATATGTCTACGCTGGTTCAAATCCAGCTCGGCCCAAGAATTTGCCGATCCACTATGAAATTCTATAATCCGTTTGTTTATTTATTGTTCTCCGGAAATTACTGATGTTCTCTGATACGGAAGATTCCAAATATGAAACATCCCTAACGCTATTGATTTTTTTCTGTATTCCATATTTTCACAAATTCGGATCTTGCTAATAATCTAGATTCATATCAAAATCCTTAAATATAAAATATAAGGAAAAGATTTCAATAAACAAAAACGCATTTTTTCATTTTTCAGTCCATTTGGCAATAACAAACGTATTATGTATGAGTAATCTGTGTTGATCTCACTAAAGTGCATATCGATATAGATATCAATATATACAAAATCCGCCTCTTTCATTTCCAGCGAAATGGTTCGAATCCTAAACAGAAAAAGAAAGGGTTTGGTTTGAAATAAATCTTAAGAAT